ATGGCTCGTAACAATCGATCTTCCGGGTCATAGGACGATTCGTTCACCATTTGGGGCGTTAATTTCCCCACTAAAATATCACCCTCCTCCACCCAAGAGCCAAGCCTAACAATTCCATTTTTGTCTAAATTTCGGAGTAAATGGGCTTCTAACTGGGGTATTTCATTCGTGACCCTTTCAGGGCCTTGGCTTGTCATATGCGTCTGAATCTCATATTTACGTATGTGAAAAGAAGTATAAATATCTTCATAGACCAAGCGCTCGCTAATGAGTACTGCATCTTCAAAATTGTAACCTTCCCATGGCATATAAGCGACTAATACGTTTTTCCCCAAAGCGAGTTCGCCACCAACTGTCGCAGCCCCATCGGCTAAACTTTGTCCCTTTTTAATGCATTTACCCGGCCGAACCTGGGGTTTTTGATGCATACAAGTATTTTTGTTGGAACGTCGATACATAACTAATGGAATGCTTCGAGTATCGCCATTACCCGATAAAAGGATCTTGTCCGTCTCGGTAGAAATGATCTTTCCCTCGTGTGCCGCTATAGCAAGGGCCCCTGAATCTAGAGCTGCTTGGCGTTCCAATCCAGTTCCAACAATGCACTTCTCCGAACGAGAGAGAGGCACTGCTTGACGTTGCATATTCGAACTCATTAACGCCCGATTCGCATCATTATGCTCGATAAAAGGAATGAGGGAAGCTCCAATAGAAAAATATTGAAAGGGAAAAATACTTCGAAGATGAACCTGTTCCCATGCAATAGTCAGGAATTCTTGACGGTATCGAGCTGGAACAACCTGTTCTTCCGGAATATCCTGATTCAGGGCCAACGAATTGCCTGCCGCTACCATATAGTATTCATCTTGACCTGGTGATAAATAAAGCATCCGCGCCCCTTGGGATCTCTTAGAAATTTCATAAAAGGGACTTTCGAGAGACCCCCAACGACCCAGCCTCGCATGAAGTGCTAAGGATCCAATAAGTCCAACATTTATTCCCTCAGAGGTATCAATTGGGCAAATACGCCCATAGTGACTAGGATGAATATCTCGGATTCGAAAACTAGCCGTTCGTGCAGTAAGTCCCCCAGGGCCCAAATAACTCAATTTCCTCCCATGAACTATTTGTGTCAATGGATTCGTTCGATCCAAAACTTGAGATAATGGGTGTAAACCGAAAAAAGAGTCATAAGTAATTGTTAATGGAGTTGAAGTTACCAAAGTCTGCGGAGTTGGTCTCACGTTCTCACTAAGTGCTCCACAGATAGTTCCCCGAACCACATTTTCTAAACGAACCAGAGCCAATCCGAATTGATCTTGTAAAAGATCGGCTACAGAACGAATACGTTTATTTTTCAAATGATTCATATCGTCAAGTGTACCCATTCCAAATTTCATTCCAATCAAATGATCCACAGCTGCCAATATATCGCGCGGCAACAAAAAGGTATTGGTCTGGGGTATATCAAGGTTCAGTCTGCGATTCATATTTCGTCGACCAATCCTTCCTAATTCACATCTTTGTTGAAAGAATTTCTTTTGTAATTCCTTACATAAGGATTCAGAAAAAATTGGATCCCCACCTACACAAGCAAATTGTTGGTAAAACTCCAAAATGGCAGTTTCTTTTGAACCGATTTTCGTTTTCTCCTTATCATTCAGAAAAGACAAAAATATTTCAGGATAGCAAACATTCTCTAGAATTTCTTTGAGACTCGAACCCATAGCTGATGATAGAACTAGAATAGATATTTTTTGTTTCCTACTCACACGAGCCCATATTCTTGCTTTTCTATCAATCTCTAATTCCGATCTTCCTCCCCAATCTGATATTATGGTCCCGGTATAGGACGAAATGCCGGTAGGTTCCAATTCTGACCGGTAATAAATACCGGGACTTTGCACTATTTGATTGATCACAATTCGATATATTCCATTTACTATAAAAGTTCCCATAGAATTCATTAGAGGAATGTTTCCAATACAAATTGTTTGTTCTTGCATACCCCGACTGGTTTTCCAAACGAGTCCCGCGGATACATAGAATGCAGAAGAATATGTAAGGGATTCGTACACAGCATCTCTTTCGTTTATCAATGGTTCGACCAATTGATATGTTTCCACAAATAATTGAAATTCAATTTTTTGATCTGTATCTTCAATTTTTGGAAAGTTAGAAAGTTCTTCGGGTAAACCCTGATCGATGAACCTGCAAAATCCTTCAAATTGGATCTGATGAAACCCAGGTATTGTAAACATTCCCTCATTTCGATCTCGGAGCATTTTTATTTCATTTCCCATTTATCAAAAATCTTATTCCATTATTGACGTAGTCTTCATCGAATTAGATAGATGCTCTAGCAATGATGCAATTGATCGTCTATTTAAGATTCCGGAATAACATGAAATTGAAAGCCAATTGATGTAAGTTCTTTCGAAAAGTGGAATAGAATAACAACCCCTTGTATGGAAAGGGGTGAAAGGGCTGGGCCTTTCTCAACGAAGAAGATACCGAATTCAATATAGAAAGAGAATTACATAGCTTTTGGTCCGCTATCCGGATCCAATCAATCCTCCGAGCAGGGGGAAGGACCTTCCCAAAAGGGAAGGTTGGGCAAGGAGGGATTCGAACCCCCGACCCCGTGGTTCGGAACCACGTGCTCTAATCCTCTGAGCTACAGGCCCCGTCTTCGCTGTATCTGTCCCCGGCAACCCTTTGTTCAAAAAATACTCTGTAGAGAAGAGAGACATTTTTACCTATTTTTTCTTTAATGAAAATTGAAGTGTGATAATTTACTGATAATTCTATGATTCCGTTCTGGAGTTTAGAGGAACGAAGGTATGTTATAACGCTCTATAGTCCTTGTGCAGACTATATGTTATCTTATGAACATCTACAGTTACTACGAAAAATTTTCATTAGGTTTTTGGATGATTTCTATCTTTTCTTCTATCTATAGAATATATGGAATTCTATCTATGGAATTCTTCTATGGAATTCTTTTTCGTTTTGAGAGAAAATTTTGGCGACATGGCCGAGCGGTAAGGCGGGGGACTGCAAATCCTTGGTCTCCAGTTCGAATCTGGATGTCGCCTCACTATTTCACATAGATAGTGATCGATCTATATTCTATGTATTTATAGAATATTTGACTTGTGTTTAGTCTTTGCCGATTCGAAATTCGAGAGGAATTTTTTCGAAGTGGATTTATTAAATTAGTTCCTCAACAGTCTTCGGTGAGAATCCCTTTTTGACTCTCCACCATGGATTCCACTATTATTAATGGGAGCAATAATCAAATAATTCTATCATAGAGAGAGGGGGTATAATTCACATGGAGCTAGTAAGTCTCGCTTGGGCTGCTTTAATGGTAGTTTTTTCATTTTCCCTTTCACTTGTAGTTTGGGGAAGAAGTGGTCTCTAGAAGTACTACGAATTGTCAAACTGGATCAATTCTTTTAGAAATCCTTCTACAATGCATTTTGAACGATTTACTATCAAGATTTCAAATTTCATTTTCTTCTAGGGAAGGAATGGATTCTATAACAAGGAAAATGCTTCTTTCCGATTGATCGCTATCGAAGTGGGCTCTGTCAATTCCAGATAGAAACTGAATATCGCCACTACAAATATCTACCATGAAGATAATATGGTAGATTGATCTAGAGTAAACCTCTCGCTTTATTAGAACCACTAAGATACAGTCCGGTAAGAAAGAACTCAATGAATCTTTCTTACCCTACTCTCAGATCTCAGAGAAGACCGCCGATTCGAGCCCGTCCATTTCATTTATTCATTAGACTATGCCAAATGCGAATTCCTTTCATTTGATCTTATCAAGAGTTGATAAGATCAAGTTTCATTCAAACTAATTAATTATTTTGACTAACTGTTTTGACATAAATAATAAGTAGAAAAGCAGTAGGAACTAAAATGAAGAGTGCAGTAGCAATAAATGCTAGAATATTGACTTCCATAATCTCATCTCTTTTTCTTTCACAATAACTCGGGATTTAATCCCCTAGAGAAAATCCATCTTGCACATGTAACTTCACTGAATGAATAACCTCTCGTCGAGATGGACTCGGATCAATAGCCTGAATAAGACTATCTAAGCGATCAACTCAATTCGTCGTCGAAAATTGAATAGTATAACCTAGGGAGATCTTTTATCCATACCGAATCCAAAATAGGATTCCCGACCCAATCAAAAATTCCTTTCGTTAGCATTATGTAGCATTCTTTTCTCTTGTTTAGTTTCTCTAACCTATCTTACCCTTGTACAATCATTACATCGCGTATTATCCACCACCCATCCCTTTCCAGTACAAACAAGAAGACAAGCTCTAAACGCCGTTTTTGAATGATCTCATTTTCTTTGGAAAATGGGATAAAGTTGAGTCTCGGGAAAAAGATGGAATATTTCCGCAAATTCACTATTTTTTTTCGTGTAGGTTTTGTTCTTTCTTCGAGAGGCCCCTGAAAAAATCAAAAACTAGTAAGGAAAAAGGATTCAATTCCATTATCAAAAGCTCAGTGTCCAATTGGAATCCAATTGATTTGTAACCTTCCTATTTAGGAATTAGGCTTATACAACCAAAAACAGAGCCAGAAGGGGAGATTTTGTTAAATTCAGTTTGTATTATACAAGAAACGAAGTCTATCTGTGGAGATGCGCCCGAGAAAGAGATCGGACTTTGTTTCCTTACATGAATGTGGATCAATCCAAAAAGTAGACTCAGTATCTCTTGGAATATTTACTCTAAGAATAATGCTACCAACCAATCATTGGACTCATCTACATTTGTCTTTCGCCAATCAGTCCTCGTTGAAGTGACGAGAACTCCGAATCGAATCCCCTTGGGAATGACATGTTGTCTCAAGGCTCCACTTTCCGCGAAAGAGAAGCGTCCGATTGGCGTACTTATTCGATTCGTCGGGACTGACGGGGCTCGAACCCGCAGCTTCCGCCTTGACAGGGCGGTGCTCTGACCAAT